GTAGCAAGCAAGCCCGTTCTTGAGATTGAGCTCGTAGTGCTTGTGCCTTAATATACTAAATAAATGTTCCTTTAAAAGTTCATGAGGCAATCTCGATTGAAGCCAGGCAAAGAACTAAAGCCCGGATTGGGTCCAACTTGGTCGATGGACTCATCCCGAAAGAAGCGCTATCTAAATTAGAAGGAGGACACACTGGAGTTGAAGTAAGATGAAGAGATTTTTAGCTCGATCCCATCGCGCATGAAGCGAAGGTCAGTTCTACTGGTTAGCACAGAGGGTCCTCTCAAGGTGAAGCAAAGTACCATCGTGCACATTCATCAAACCAATGATCGATGCCAAAAAGAAGGTGAGTTCGAAGCCACGTCCACTTCCTATCATCTAACTGCAGAGGATGGACCACATGCCAAGCCTTCTTATAATGAAATCGTCATCAACACTCCTATGGAAATCGACGAGGTTTCTGATGATAAAATTTTCGAGGCTCCGATAGAGGTTGACGAGGACGAAAAGGTGTAGCATTCATCTGTTCTCGGAAGGGGGCGTAGTTCACACCAGGCAAAAGGGAATTTGATTTTGATTTAGTTCCAGACGACAGGGTAAGAAGGTGCCATCCTCAAGTTAGGATTCTGCTTGAACTGGATGCTCTACAGCTAATGGGAGAGAAGGAAGCCTCGGCCAAAGCAAGGCAGATCCATAGGCTAAGGAGAGAAACCCGGTATTCGACCTGACCTATGAGCTTCTGGGCGAAACTGTTCTTTAAACATACCCTTGGGTTCTAGTTTCGAAAGCCTTAGCCACGTCTCGGAAGTTCCTCTTAAGCCGGAGTCCTATACTGTTGCTGTAGCAATTGCAGTAGCTGGTGTAATTGATTTTGATTCAGATGGTGGCCCTTCGACTTTATCATTATCAAGTTTCCGGGTCCTTCCCTAAGAGGATAACGCCTTTTCTGGAAGCACCTCAGATTCTATCGAATCTTCGGGTCCGCTCCGAGTCTAAAATACTTTCCGCCTATCTATTTCTATCCTTTTTGAGTGGGCTGATGAGGCCTACTGGGATATAAGATAGCTAGATACTAACTCTAATATGTTACTTCTAGTGCGATATACATGGCATCTGGATAAAGGCGTTGGACAACCCGTTATCTCGCGGACTTCCGCTTGCTGAACTATGGATTTTTTTTTAAGTGAATGTTGAGTTCAGTCATTTCACCTCATTTCACTTCAATACGTTCGCCCCTCCCTATTCCTAAGTTTCCTACGCATAGTCATATCTTTCCCCCTCTCCTCTATGCGCTATGGAATGCTGGGTTACGTCCTCCTGCCCTAAGTCGATCCTAAAAGAGTCTCTTCGATCTGGATTCAGAGGCTCCATCTAAGTAGAGAGAAAGATGTCATCTCCCAGCGAGGGCAAGATAAAAGAGGTGATGACATGGTATAGTTGAGGCAAGTGTAACCGTTCCATCAAGTGCTTAGCTAGCTTAAGCCCGTTACAACTAGTTCGGCGGATAGGCACTCCCGGCCACCGTTACACCCGTTACATAGGTACTCCCTTCCATCCAAACGGAAATGCGGGACCGACCGTGGTCGTTATCGATCACAAGGTTACCGCCTTAAGTGAGCTGAGCTGAGTCGGGTTCACTGGAGCTAGTGGACGACACGGAAGGGCGCCTTCATCTGTGGGAAGCCGGATGAAGAGGATTCGCGAAGCAATCCGAACGGTTTCAGCCCCGTAGTAGCCGATTCTGTTAGTGATCAGCATCCTCTCGTCCTTCCCGGAAGCATATTTGAGCGAAAGTCCTTCCCCATTCCTTTCCGTTCCCCCAAAAAGAGTGAACCATGGTTCGGTGGTCAAGCAGAAGAAATCGAAGGGTTGATTGGTTGGATAAATTCTTCCTTTCTCGGTCACACCCATGCATCGAACTGAGAGAAGACAAGCCTTAGCAGTTCAGGCGGATCATCATTGTTGGAAACTCCATGGATCCTCATTCATATAATACATATATAATATGGATGAGAAATCCCCATCCGAGCATTGAACCGGAACTCCCCCATCTGCTGGCATAAAATCTGTGGCGAAGCCCGTAAATCAAAGGCAATCAATCTTCCTACTAGTGGTACCTCCCTAGCTAGCTTCTGGTTGTTTGTCTCCTTCTCTTGGTTCGGTTGGCATCAAAGCCTGCCATTAAAGCTCAGCATCTAAGACCTCCGCTGCTTAACCAATAAACATCTGCTCTCCGGGTTCTCCGCTTTCATTGGAGCAACCCAACTATTATCCCCACCCACCAGCCCTTTATGGAGTTACCAGACCAAATGACCCGATATCATAAAGAAAGTCAGAAGGGGCCTTGCCCCATTGAAAGAGAAAGCACTAAATGACTTCCATGACGTGGCAGAAATGATCGATCACCGTCAAGCTTATCGCAGGGGAGAGTCAGAAATTCCCTTTTCTTAGGGTCGGTTCAAATGCTTTTTTTCCGTCGATCTAGGAAATCCAGTAAAAG